CGAGACTCCACTAAAAAAAGGGGCCGAGCTTTCTTATGGTATCTTTATGGATATTGAATAAACCCGAGGTTTTCTTCTTGATTATTTTTTTCTTTTCGACATCTACACTTTTTTTATTCTCTAGGTAGGTTATCTATGAAATGCCAATCCAACACAAGTTCTTATTATTTTATAATAATAATATTATTTTTTTTCTCAACGTTCATATTGACAATAGTGTATTGAAAAAATATAATTGATCGTGGATAAATAGATCTATTTATCCACGCCCTATAAGTTTTTTTTTACTTTACTTCATGTAAGCGATAGGTTCCTTAAATTCTCTGGGATGTATTTCATTTATCTTATCCGGGAATTTTTCAGCATTATAGCTGTTCATTTTTATGTTCATAATTTACTATAAAAAAATGTTTTTGATGGGGTTGTGCAATCCAATCTCTCTTTTTTTTTTTTCGATCGTATCTACACACCATAATTCTATTTTTGGGTTGCTAACTCAACGGTAGAGTACTCGGCTTTTAAGTGCGGCTAAAATCTTTTACACATTTGGATGAAGGAACGGATTCGTCCATACCGTTGGTAGAGTTTGTAAGACCCCGACTGATCCTGAGAGGGAACGAATGGAAAAAACAGCATGTCGTATAAATGAATAACTCATATCATAAATAAATAACTTTAAGATAGAGTACTTAACCCTTACGGGATCGGTACAAAATATTTGTTTAGTTTGTTAGAGTTTTAATTCTTAGAGCGGTACAAAAAATCAATTATGGTTGGATCGAGTGAATAAATGGATAGAGCCAAAAAGCTCCAATTATAGGGAAACAAAAAGAGCAACGAGCTTCGGTTCTTAATTCGAATAATTACCAATTACCCGATCTAATTATACGTTAGAAATATATTAGTCCCTGGGGCGGGCAAAGGTTATGAAATCACTTTAATAAGTGGATTCTTCACTTTTTTTTTGAATCCTAACTATTCTATTAATTATATCCCTGTGCGGAGACGAATGTGTAAAAGAAACAGTATATTGAGAAATAGAATTCTAAAGTCAAAAGAGCGATCGGGTTGCAAAAATAAAGGATTTCTAAACATCTTCGGTATCTTATAACGAACAAGAACCAATCGGATGGAAAAAGAGAGAATCCATAGATTAATCATTTCCAAGGTATCTTTTCTTACTATGATACCTTGATACCTTGTTTTGACTGTATCGTACCTATGTATCGTATCATTTGATGACCCAAGAAATCCCCGGTTTTGGTTCAAATCGAATTTCAAATGGAGGAATTACAAGGCTATTTAAAGATAGATAGATCGCGAGAACGGGACTTCCTATACCCACTTCTCTTTCAGGAATACATTTATGCACTTGCTCATGATCATGGGTTAAATAAATCGATTCTTTATGAGCCTATGGAAAATTTAGGTTATGACAAAAAATATAGTTTAATAATTGTTAAACGTTTAATTACTCGAATGTATCAACAGAAGCATTTGATTATTTTTACGAATGATTCTAATCCAAATTTTTTTTTCGGGCATAATAAAAATTTGGATTCTCAAATGATATCAGAGGGGGTTGCAGTCATTGTGGAACTTCCATTCTCACTGCGATTAGTATCTTCCCCAGAAAGTAAAGAAATAGACAAATCTATGACTACTTTACGATCAATTCATTCCATATTTCCCTTTTTAGAGGATAAATTATTACATTTAAATCATGTATTAGATATACTAATACCCTACCCTATCCATCTGGAACTATTGGTTCAAACCCTTCGCTCTTGGATACAAGATGCTCCCTTTTTGCACTTATTGAGATTCTTTCTCTACAAGTATCATAATTGGAATAGTCTTATTACTCAAAAAACGAAAATGATTCTCTTTTTTTCAAAAGAGAATCAAAGATTTTTCCTGTTCCTATATAATTTTCATGTATATGAATCGGAATCCATATTTGTTTTTCTCCGTAAACAATCTTATCATTTACGATCAACGTCTTCTAGAGCTTTTCTTGATCGAACACATTTTTATAGAAAAATAGCACATTTTTTAGTGGATTTTCGTAATGATTTTCATACTATCCTATGGTTGTTCAAGGATCCTTTCATACAGTATTTCAGATTTCAAGGAAAATCCATTTTGTCTTCAAAAGGAACCCCTCTTCTGATGAAGAAATGGAAATATTACCTTGTCAATTTATGGGAATGTCATTTTAACTTTTGGTCTCAACCGGATAGGATTCATATAAACCAATTATCCAATCATTTTATCGATTTTCTGGGTTATCTTTCAAGTGTACGACCAACTCCTTCAGCAGTAAGGAGTCAAATGTTAGAAAAGTCATTTATTATAGATATTGTTATTAAAAAGTTTGATACTATAGTTCCAATTATTCCTTTGATTGGATCATTGGCTAAAGCGAAATTTTGTAACTTTTCAGGACATCCCATTAGTAAGCCTGCTTGGGCGGATTCATCAGATTCTGATATTATCG